AATGAAATGCCTGAAAAAGGATTATTTTGATAGAATAAAACATGTAGAATTATTTTTTACTTTCATTAAATACTTTATAATTAATAGAATTAAACTACCACTAAAAATTTCAAAAATTTTTGTACATCTTATACTAAATTATAAAAAGATAAGCTAAATAAAGCTTTTAGGCTCATACCCTAAATATGAATTTTAAATTCTCTTTTTAATAAACAAAAATTTTAAATTTTTATTTTATAATTTATTAATTTTAAGAACGTTAATTTCAATTTCATCAACTTCATGAATAGGAATATGAATAGGACTAGAAATAAATCTTCTAGCTATTATTCCATTAATATACAGAAGAATAAGAATTACATCTTCAGAATCTTCAGTAAAATACTTTATTGTTCAAACAATTGCCTCATCAATTATTATAATCAACATTACATTCATAATAATTAATACAAACACATTAACAAATATTAATATTCTAAGAATAAATTTAATTATTATAAATTCTGCTTTTTTAATTAAAATTGGTATAGCACCTTTTCATTTTTGATTCCCAGAAATTATTAATGGATTATCTTGAGTTAATTCAATAATTATTTTAACCTGACAAAAAATTGCCCCTATAATATTATTTATATTCAATATAACAAATAATTCATTCATAATTTTTATTATTATTTCCTCTGTTATTATTAGAAGAGTATCAAGATTAAACAATATTAATTTAAAAAAAATTTTAGCCTATTCATCAATTAACCATATAAGATGAATAGCAAGAATAATAATTTTTTCAAAAATAATTTGAATATTATATTTCTTAATTTACACATTTTCAACAATTATTTTAATTTTATTTTTAAATAAATTTAAAATTTTACTAATAAATCAAATTTCTTTTTTAAATAACAAAAAAGAAATAATTATATTCTTTATGCTAGGATTTGTTTCATTTATAGGATTGCCCCCAACAATCGGATTTATTTCCAAATGATTAACAATTCAAGTTTTAATTTGAGAAGAATGATTATTTTTAACAGTTATTTTAATTATCCTAACAATTTTTATAATTTATATTTATTTTCAATTAATAATTTACTCTATTTTATTTAATTCAAAAAAAAATAACTTTTTAAAAATTAATAAAATTTTATTACCAAATCTTTCTATATTAAATATTATTAATATTACAGGAATATTAATAATTACTTTAATATTTAATTATTAATTCTAGAAATTTTTAGAAAAAGATTTGAAAATTCAAATTAATTCTAGAAATTTTTAGAAAAAAATTTGAAAATTCAAATTAATTCTAGAAATTTTTAGAAAAAAATTTGAAAATTCAAATTAATTCTAGAAATTTTTAGAAAAAGATTTGAAAATTCAAATTAATTCTAGAAATTTTTAGAAAAAGATTTGAAAATTCAAATTAATTCTAGAAATTTTTAGAAAAAGATTTGAAAATTCAAATTCAAACTAATAACCTTCAAAGTTATCATTAAACCAAAATTTTAAGCCTTAGAATAAATTCTATTCACCTTTAAATTTGCAATTTAAAATCAAGATTATGAATATAAGACTTATTAATAATGAAATATTTATTAGTAAAATAAACTATTATTTAGTGAAAGAAAAAATTTCATTAATAAATTTACAATTTATCGCTTATCAGTTCAGCCATTTCACTTAATAAATGATTATTCTCAACAAATCATAAAGACATTGGAACTTTATATTTCATTTTTGGAGCATGATCAGGTTCGCTAGGATTAGCCCTTAGACTATTAATTCGAGCTGAGCTTGGAACTCCAGGAACACTAATTGGTAATGATCAAATTTATAATGTTATTGTAACAGCTCATGCTTTTATTATAATTTTTTTTATAGTTATACCAATTATAATTGGAGGTTTTGGAAATTGACTTGTTCCTCTAATACTTGGAGCCCCTGATATAGCCTTCCCCCGAATAAATAATATAAGATTTTGATTTCTTCCTCCTTCTTTAATATTTCTTTTAATAAGAAGAATAGTAGAAAGAGGAGCAGGAACAGGATGAACTGTTTACCCTCCTTTATCTGCTAATATTGCTCATAGAGGACCATCTGTTGATCTAGCAATTTTTAGTCTTCATATAGCTGGAGTTTCCTCAATTTTAGGAGCAGTAAATTTTATTTCAACTATTCTTAATATAAAACCCCCAAGAATAAAATTTGATCAAATACCCTTATTTGTTTGATCAGTAGGAATTACAGCCCTACTCTTATTATTATCTTTACCTGTACTCGCAGGAGCTATCACCATATTATTATCTGATCGAAACTTAAACACTTCATTCTTTGACCCAATAGGAGGAGGTGACCCTATTCTTTATCAACATTTATTTTGATTTTTTGGTCATCCTGAAGTTTACATTTTAATTTTACCAGGATTCGGATTAATTTCCCACATTGTTTCTCAAGAAAGAGGAAAAAAAGAAACGTTTGGATGTATCGGTATAATTTATGCTATACTAGCAATTGGACTTTTAGGATTTGTAGTTTGAGCTCATCATATATTTACTGTTGGAATAGATGTTGACACTCGAGCTTACTTTACTTCAGCCACCATAATTATTGCTGTTCCAACAGGAATTAAAATTTTTAGTTGACTAGCTACTATTCATGGATCAAAAATTAATTGAACTCCTCAGATACTTTGAGCAACTGGATTTATTTTCCTTTTTACAGTTGGAGGATTAACAGGAGTAATCTTAGCTAATTCATCTATTGATATTATTCTTCATGATACTTATTATGTTGTAGCCCATTTTCATTATGTTCTTTCAATAGGAGCAGTATTTGCAATTATAAGAGGTTTAATTCACTGATTCCCTTTAGTAACGGGAGTTAATCTAAATCAAACTCACTTGAAAATTCAATTTTTTTCTATATTTATTGGAGTAAATTTAACTTTTTTTCCTCAACATTTTTTAGGATTAAGAGGAATACCTCGACGATATTCTGATTATCCAGATTTATTTATATCATGAAATATTGTATCTTCAATTGGATCTTTAATTACTACAATAAGAGTTATTTTCTTTATTTTTATTATTTGAGAAAGATTTGTATCTCTTAATAAATCAATTTATTCAATTCAACTTCCTTCATCAATTGAATGATTACAAAAAAATCCCCCTATAGAACATAGATATCCTGAACTTCCTTTAATTAAGATTTATCTAATATGGCAGATTAGTGCAATGAATTTAAGATTCATATATAAAATTTATTTTTTATTAGAAAAATGATAACATGACTTGATTTTAATTCTCAAAATAGAGCAACTCCTTTAATGGAACAATTATCATTTTTTCATAATAACACTATAATAATTTTAATTATTATTACAATTATTGTTGCTTATATAATAATTTCAATTGTTTTTAACAATAAAACTAATCGATTTCTTCTTGAAAATCAACAAATTGAATTAATTTGAACTATTACACCAGCTTTAACTCTTTTATTAATTGCCCTTCCATCTCTTAAAATTCTTTATATACTTGAAGAAACATTAAAGCCAAATTTATCTATTAAATCAATTGGTCATCAATGATTTTGAACATATGAATATTCAGATTTCAAAAATATTGAAATTGAATCATACTTATTAAATAATGAAAATTCATCTAATAACTTTAATTTTCGCCTTCTTGATGTAGATAATCGTTTAATTTTACCTTATTTTTCTCAAATTCGAATAATTGTTTCTTCAACAGATGTAATTCATTCATGAACAATTCCATCAATAGGATTAAAAGTTGATGCAACTCCTGGGCGACTAAATCAAATAATTTTTTTCTTAAATCGTTCAGGATTATTTTTTGGTCAATGTTCTGAAATTTGTGGAACTAATCATAGATTCATACCAATTGTTATTGAAAGAATTTCCCCTAACCATTTTATTAAATGACTAAAAAATAAAATTTAAAAATTTTTCATTAGATGACTGAAAGTAAGTACTGGTCTCTTAAACCATTCTATAATAGATTAACACCTATTTCTAATGAAAAATTTAGTTAAATTATAACATTAGTTTGTCAAACTAAAATTATTTAAATAAATAATTTTTTATTCCACAAATAGCCCCTTTAAGTTGATTAAATCTTTTTATTTATTTTATTATCGTTTTCTTAATTCTTAATTCATTAAATTATTTTTATTTTAACAAAACTGCCTCTAACCAAGAAAAGAAAAATATAAAAATAATAAAAAAAAATTCCTGAAAATGATAAGAAATCTTTTTTCTTCATTTGACCCTTCATCAAGAATAAATCTTTCTCTAAATTGGTTAAGAGCAATTTTAAGAATTCTAATTTTACCAACAATTTTCTGATTAATTCCTTCACGTTTTTCTATATTATGAAACAAAATTTTATTTTCTTTAAATAAAGAATTCAAGATTCTTTTAAATTTAAAAAATAATAAAGGATCAACCTTAATTTTTATTTCATTATTCACAATAATTTTAATTAATAATTTAACCAGTTTATTTCCATATATTTTTTCTTCTACTAGACATATAACACTAAATTTATCTCTAGCTTTACCAATATGATTAAGATTCATGATATTTGGATGAATAAATAATACCATCCATATATTTGCTCATTTAGTCCCTCAAGGAACCCCTCCAGCTCTTATACCATTTATAGTATGTATTGAAACTACAAGAAATATTATTCGTCCATTAACATTAGCTATTCGATTAACTGCTAATATTATAGCAGGACATTTACTTCTTACTTTACTTGGTAATTCTGGTAATAAAATTTCCTATTTAATTTTAAGAATTTTAATTATTTCACAACTAATACTATTTGTCTTAGAATCCGCAGTAGCTATAATTCAAGCATATGTATTTTCAATTTTAAGAACATTATACTCTAGAGAAGTAAATTAATGAAAAATAATCATTCCTTTCATCTTGTAGATGTAAGTCCCTGACCACTTTTAGGAGCATTTAGATCATTTTCTCTTCTAATAGGAATAACCAAATGATTTCATTTATATGATAACAGGCTATTCCTATTAAGAATAACCACAACATTAATAATTATATACCAATGATGACGAGATATCACACGAGAAAGATCATTTTTAGGTCTACATTCATCATTTGTTTCTAAAGGATTACGATGAGGAATAATTTTATTTATTACTTCAGAAGTTTTTTTCTTTTTATCATTTTTCTGAAGATTTTTTCATAGAAGTCTTTCCCCTTCTATTGAATTAGGAATAAACTGACCTCCTAGAAATATTGAAACATTTAATCCAACTCAAATTCCACTTCTAAATACATTAATCTTAGTAAGATCCGGTATTACTATTACATGATCTCATCATAGTCTTATAGAAAATAATTTTAAACAAGCAATTATTAGATTATCATTAACAATCATTTTAGGAATCTATTTTTCTATACTTCAAGCCTATGAATATTTAAATTCTAGATTTACTATAGCAGATTCAGTTTACGGATCAACTTTTTTTATAGCTACCGGATTCCATGGATTACATGTACTAATTGGAACAATCTTCTTAACTACTTGTTTATATCGTTTATCTAATATTCATTTTTCAAAAATTAACCACTTTGGATTTGAAGCAGCAGCATGATACTGACATTTTGTTGATGTAGTATGACTATTCCTTTATTTATCAATTTACTGATGAGGAAGTTAAAAATTTATTTATATAGTATAATATATTATCTTTAACTTCCAATTAAAAGATCTTTTTTAAAGTATAAATAATTCTAGTACTAAGATTTATAATATTTTTAGTTTTTATAATCACAATTATTTTAATTATTGTTGTTAACTTATTTTCAAAAAAATCTATTATTGATCGAGAAAAATCTTCGCCTTTTGAATGCGGTTTTGATCCTAAATCTTTTTCTCGAAGGCCTTTTTCTCTTCAATTTTTTTTAATTGCTATAATTTTTTTAATTTTTGATATTGAAATCTCCTTAATTATTCCAATAATTATTTTATTGAAAATTTCAAGTTTAATTAACTTTAGAATTTTAATTATATTCTTTTTAATAATTTTAATTCTTGGACTAATCCATGAATGAAATCAAGGAGCTCTTTCATGAGCAAAATAATCTAGGATAATAATTTAAATTAAAATATTTAATTTGCATTTAAAAAATATTGTAAAATTTATCTTAAATAAGAATCAAATTTTGAACCTAGTTTCGACCTAGACCTATGATGATTTATCATCCTTATTTAATTGAAACCAAAAAGAGGTATATTACTGTTAATAATAAAAATGAGTCTATTCTCCAATTAAAGAAATATATTATTTTAAGATAAAGCTTCTAACTTTTTTCTTTAGCAGTGTAACTCTGTTAATATTTCTTAGTATAATAATAAATTTATATAGTTTAAAAAAAACTTTACATTTTCATTGTAAAATTATATTATTTATTATAAATATTTTAAAGTTTTAAACTTCCTTAATATCTTCAATATCATGCTCTTAAATATAAGCTATTAAAATTTTAAATTATTTGAATATAAATCACTCAAACTAAAAATATAAATATATAAATTTTAATATTTCTAATTAAAAATAATTGAAAATTTAAAGATAAATTTTTATAATTTTTATAAATATTTTGTCTTCCTAAATATTCAAATCATCCTTGATCAACAATTTTTTTAAAATTTAAACCTAAATTTAAAAAATAAAAATTTAAACCTAAAGTCGAAATAACAGGTAAATTTCACATTCCAGACACAAACAAATAAAAATATAAACTTTTATTTATAAAAATATAAAAATAAGAAAAAAATAATGATATAAAATTACCTACTAAAATTCCCATAATAATAAAAATAATAACCATAAATTTTATTATTATAGGAATACAAATAAAATATAAAGAATCAAATATTATTCAATTTATTATTCTACCTCCAAAAATAACAAAAAAAATTAAACCTAATATACCCTTTAATATAATTTTTCCTTCTCTAATATTTATATAAACTATTAAATTATTTTTTCTTATTAAAACAAACTTTGTTAAACGAAAAGAATAACTAACTGTTAAACCAATAGAAAAATAAAAAACAAAATAAACAAATAAATTTAAATAAGTTATTGATATAAATTCCAAAATTAAATCCTTTGAATAAAATCCTGTTAAAAAAGGTAAACCACATAAAGAAAGATTAGAAATATTTAAAAATAAACAAGTTAAAGGTATTTGAACTCTTAAACCACCTATAAAACGAATATCCTGACATCCACCTAAATTATGAATAATTATTCCTATACATATAAATAATAATGCTTTAAATAAAGCATGTATTAATAAATGATAATAAGCTAAAATATAATCTCCTAACGACAAAACTCTAATTATTAATCCTAGTTGTCTTAAAGTTGATAAAGCAACAATTTTTTTTAAATCATACTCAAAATTTGCTCCTAAACCAGCTATAAATATTGTTAACAAAGAAACAAATAATAAAAATATTAATATATAGTAATTTATTGAATAATTAAAACGAATCAATAAATAAACTCCTGCAGTAACTAAAGTTGATGAATGAACAAGTGAAGAAACAGGAGTTGGAGCTGCTATAGCAGCTGGAAGCCATGAAGAAAATGGAATTTGAGCTCTTTTTGTTATTCCAGCTAAAATAACAAATATTATAATTAAATTTATAAAATAATCATTAAATTTAAAATCTAAATAATAAATAAAATTTCATCTACCATAATTTATTATTCAAGCAATTCTTATTAACAAAGCAACATCACCAATACGATTAGATAAAGCAGTTAATATACCTGCATTAAAAGATTTAACATTTTGATAATAAATAACTAAACAATAAGAAATTAGTCCTAAACCATCTCAACCAAGTAAAATTCTAATAAGATTAGGACTAATAATTAAAAATATTATTGAAATAACAAATAAGACCACTAAAATAATAAATCGATTTAAATTTAAATCTCCTAATATATACTCATAACTATAATAAATAACTATTGAAGAAATTAATAACACAAAACTTATAAATAATAAAGATATTCAATCTAACAAAATAGATATACAAACAATTGAAGAATTTAAATTAAATACTTCATATTCAATTATTAAACAAAAATCGTTTAAATAAAAAAAACTTCTTAAACTAAAAGTAATTAATATAAATATAAAAATATAACTTCATCATAAAATTATTTAAAATAATTATTTATAACTTTGATTCCACAAATCAATATTTTTTATTAAACTATTTAAATTTAAAATTAATTAAACTATTAAATCTCCAATAAACACTAATAAATTTAATGGGACTCAATGTAATAATAATAATAAATATTCACGAATATAACCAGAATAAAAATAATAAGTTATTCTTCTTAATTTACCATGTTGACTAAAAGAATATAAAAATAATCTATAAGAAGCACTAAAGAAAGAAACCAATATAATAATAATAACTAAATTTAAATTTCATCAAATTATACTATTAATAATTATAATCTCTCCTAATAAATTTAATGAAGGAGGAGCAGCTATATTTGATGAACAAAATAAAAATCATCAAAAAGTTAAATTTGGTATATAATTAATTAATCCTTTTCTTAAAAATAAACTCCGACTCCCAAGTCGTTCATAAGATATATTTGATAAACAAAAAAGACCAGATGAACAAAGACCATGAGCTAATATTATAATAAAAGCACCTGTTACTCCTCATAATCTAAAAGAAAAAATCCCAGCTAAAACTAATCCTATATGAGAAACAGAAGAATAAGCAATTAAAGCCTTTATATCACTCTGAACCAAACATATCAATGAAACAATTAAACTACCAACTAATCTTAAAGAAATAAAAATAATTATTAAATCATTAATAATATAAATAAAAATTTTTATTAAACGAATTAACCCATACCCTCCTAATTTTAATATAATTCCAGCTAAAATTATTGATCCAGAAACAGGAGCTTCTACATGAGCTTTTGGTAACCATAAATGAACAAAATATATAGGAATTTTAACTATAAAAATTATTGTTAAACAAAAAAATAATAAATAAGAATGTAAATATATAAACTTAAAAAATTCTAAAGAATTATATTTATTATACAAATAAAAAATAGAAATTATTATTGGTAAAGAAGTTAATAATATATAAAAAAATATATAAATTCCAGCTTGAATTCGTTCAGGCTGATACCCTCATCCTAAAATTAAAATTAATGTTGGAATAACTCTAACTTCAAAAAAAATATAAAAAATAAACAAATTTATTGATCTAAAAACCAAATATAATCTAATTATTAAAATCATTAACATTAATATAAATATATTACTATAAAATTTTATTGAAATAATCTTTTCTCTAGCTAAAATTATTAAACCCAAAATTCAAAATGTCAATAAAATAAAAAAATAAGAAATATAATCACATCCTAAAGATAAGGAAATAAAAAAAAATAACTTTCTAAAAGAAAAAGTTAATATAAATATAAAAAATAATAAAAAAAATAAAACAGCAATAATTCATTCTATTTTCTTTTTTAAACTTAAAGGAATCAAAAAAATTATAAAAAATAAAAATTTTATCATAAAATATTGAAAGTTTGAAAATAATCATTTCCATAAGAACGAATTAAAGAAACCAAAATTGAAAGACCTAATGTCCCTTCACAAACTCTTATAGTTAAAAAAATTATCACAAAATAATATTCATAATTTAAAAAAACTAAACTAATAAATAAGCCAAAATAAATGTAAATTACTAAAAATTCTAGGCTTATTAATATTAATAATAAATGTTTAGATTTTAAAGTTAAAACAATTAGACTAATAACACATATAAAAAAAAATAAATTTTCAATAAGTTTTAATAGTTTAAATAAATAAAACACTGATCTTGTAAATCAGAAATATGTAAAACTTTTAAAACTTCAAAGAAATTTAAACCTAAATATCTTTAATCTCCAAAATTAATATTTTAATTAAACTATTCTTTGATAAATGATAATAATATTAAGATTTTCAATTATTTTTTTATCTATTAGACCTTTATTTTTAAGACATCCCGTATCTATAGGTTTAAACTTATTAATCCAAACAATTTTAATTACAATAATCACAGGTCTAATATCACTAAATTTTTGAATTTCTTACCTATTATTCTTAATTATAGTTGGTGGTATATTAATTTTATTTATATATATAACAAGAATTGCTTCAAACGAAAAATTTTATTTTTCCAAATATATTATTATTATTATAATAATAATGATTTTAACTTTCTTAGTAATTATCATAACAAAAACAAGTTTAACAACTTACATAATTAAAAGAGTAGACTCTAAAGAATTAATAAATTTTTCTATATATGAATTCTCTCCTAATAAATATTTTATAAATAATTCTAAATTCATCTTAAGAATATTAATTATTTATCTGTTCATCACTTTAGTAGCAATTACAAATATTTCTAGAAATAATTTTGGGCCTTTACGACAAAACTTATAATGAAAATACTAAAAAAAAATGTTATTTTTAGATTAATTAATAGAACTTTAATTGATTTGCCAACACCTAGAAACATTTCAATTCTTTGAAATTTTGGATCTCTCCTTGGAATATGTTTAGGAATTCAAATTTTAACCGGTTTATTTTTAACAATACACTATTGTCCTAACATTTTACTAGCTTTTGATAGAGTTGTTCATATTATACGAGATGTAAATTATGGTTGACTTATTCGAACAATACATGCTAATACTGCATCATTATTTTTTATTTGCTTATATATACATATTGGACGAGGAATATTTTATAGATCTTACTTTCTTAAAGAAACATGAAATATTGGAGTAATTCTAGTTCTTCTAGTTATAGCAACTGCATTTTTAGGTTATGTTTTACCATGAGGGCAAATATCATTTTGAGGAGCAACTGTAATTACTAATTTAATTTCAGCTATTCCTTATCTGGGAAATTATATTGTACAATGAATTTGAGGAGGATTCGCAATTGATAACGCTACTCTAAATCGATTCTTCGCTTTCCATTTTATTCTTCCATTTATTATTCTAGCAATAGCAATAATTCATTTAATTTTTCTTCATCAAACTGGATCAAATAATCCTTTAGGAACAAAAAGTAACCTCTATAAAGTTACCTTTCACCCTTATTTTTCCTTTAAAGATTTAGCTGGATTTCTAATTGCTATTATAGGATTAATAATTTTAACATTAACAGATCCAAATATATTAGGAGATCCTGAAAATTTTATTCCTGCTAATCCATTAGTTACTCCACCCCATATTAAACCTGAATGATATTTTCTTTTTGCTTATGCAATTTTACGATCAATTCCTAATAAACTAGGTGGAGTACTAGCCCTATTTTTTTCAATTTTAATTTTATTCTCTTTACCATTTTTAAAAAAAAAAATCCAAAATAATAAATTTTATCCAATCAATAAATTTTTAACATGAATCTTTTTTATTATAGTTGCTCTATTAACTTGAATTGGAGCTTGCCCAGTTGAAGATCCCTATATTCTATTAGGACAACTACTAACAATTTTTTATTTTATTAAATTTCCTATTCTTTTCTTAGCTTCATGAATATGAGATAAAACTATTTTTTATAAATAAATATTAAATAACTAAGTTAATGAACTTGAAATAAGTATATATTTTGAAAGTATAAAAAAAGATAATTAAATTCTTATTAACTTTAAACAATAATTACTAAATTTTATTAACTAAATAAAAAAAATAAATAGAAAAAGTTTTAAACCAAAAAAGAAATATAAATAAAATAAAGAAACAGATAAAAATCTTTTTCAAGCTAAATATATTAATTTATCATAACGAAACCGAGGAAGAGTCCCACGAACCCAAATAAATAAAAAAGCAATAAAAACAATATAAATAAATATTATAAATCTATAAAAATTTGCTCCTATAAAAAATATAACAAATATAAAACTCATAAATAAAATATTAGCATATTCAGCTATAAAAATTAATGCAAATCCACCTCTTCTATATTCAACATTAAACCCTGAAACTAACTCAGATTCTCCCTCAGCAAAATCAAAAGGAGTTCGATTTGTTTCAGCTAATCTTGACACAAATCAAATTAATGATAAAGGAATTCTTAAAAAAATAAATCAAATTATCTGCTGATATAAATAAAGATCATACAAACTAAACCCAGAAATTAAAATTAAAAAAGATATTAAAATTAAAAAAAATCTAACTTCATAAGAAATAGTTTGAGCAACAGCTCGCATACCACCTAATATTGAATAATTAGAATTTGAAGATCAACCAGAAATTATAATTATATAAACTCCTAATCTAGAACAACAAAGAAAAAATAAAATTCTAAAAGAAAAATTTAAAAAATATGTTAAATAAGGAAAACATAATCATATAGATAAAGCCAGAAATAAACTTAAAACAGGTGAAAAATAATAAACTAAATAATTAGATAAAATTGGATTTGTCTGTTCTTTAGAAAAAAGTTTAATAGCATCACTAAAAGGTTGAAAAATACCTATAAAACCAACTTTATTAGGTCCTTTACGAATTTGAATATACCCTAAAACTTTTCGTTCTAATAAAGTAAGAAAAGCAACACCAACTAAAACACCAATAACTATTAATAAAAAATTTAAAATTATAAGAAAAAAATCATTTAAAAAAATAAAAATATATTACCTGTAAAAACTTACATAAAATGATTCTAAATCAATTGCACTAATCTGCCAAAGTAACTTAATTTTATTCAAAAATTAAATATTATATTAAATTTATGGTCCTCTCGTACTAAGAAATTTAAATTTTTTAAAGATAGAAACCAACCTGGCTTACACCGGTTTAAACTCAGATCATGTAAAATTTTAAAAGTCGAACAGACTCAATTATTTAGCTCCTGCACCAAAAATAAATTTTAATCCAACATCGAGGTCGCAAACAAATTTTTAAATAAGAACTTTAAAAATTTATTACGCTGTTATCCCTAAGGTAATTTATTTTAAATTTAATTTTTAGAAAATAAATTTATAAATAAATAATTATTAAAATAGAAAAGTTTTATAAATTTTCTAATCACCCCAACCAAATAATTAATAAAAATTTAAATATTAATAATTCTAAATAAATTAAAAATTATTAATTATTAAACTCTATAGGGTCTTCTCGTCTTTTAAAAGAATTTTAGCCTTTTAACTAAAAAGTTAATTTCAATAACAATTAAATTGAGACAGTAATTTTCTCGTCCAATCCTTCATTCCAGCTTTCAATCAAAAAACTATTTATTATGCTACCTTTGTACAGTCAAAATACTGCAGCTATTTAAATTTTATTCATTGAGCAGACTAGACTTTATATTTTTATCAAAAAGACATGTTTTTAATAAACAGGCGAAAAATAAATTTGCCGAATTCCTTAAAATAACCTTTCACTTAAATTTATAAAATAAAAATTAATTTACTAATTTAATCATAAACACAAAAATTTAATAATTAAATTTTTCATTTTAATAAAATAATTAAAACTTAACTAAATTAAAAATATTAATATTATAACTTTTATATTATAAAAAGATCTACAATATTAGTAAAACTAAAATATTCTAAAATAAAAATTTTTAATAATAAAATTTAAAGCTTATCCCTTAAATTTTTAAATAATAAAATATATAAATTATAAATAAACTTATAAAATTTTAATTTTTAAATTTAATTTATTTCTTAAAAAACTAGATATATTAATAAACGAAAAACATTTCATTACTAAAAATTTATATTTAAAATTTATACAACAATTAAAAATAAACTTTTAGATCTTATTAATTCGAGAAAATTAAATTTATTAATTTTTAATAAATTAACCCTGATACACAAGGTACAAAAAATAAATTTTTCTTTAAAAAATTTAATTTAACCTATTTTCATTTTCATTACTAATTTTCTATAAAAATAAATATTTTTTTATTATTAAACTAAAATTTAAGTTTATTCTAAAATATTGTATAAAATAAATTTTTTAATAATCTAATTATATTGAAAAACAATAAATCCTTTTAATGTAAATAAAAAACTTCTTAAAGCTTTAATTAGACATCAAGCTAGATACACTTTCCAGTACATCTACTATGTTACGACTTGTTCCAACTTAAATGAAAATGACGGGCAATATGTGCACATTTTAGAGCAAATTATCAGATTTTATATTTTTTAATCTTACAACCAAATCCTCTTTCATAAATATATTTAAATAAATAATTCATATTCTTAATTTAAAATTGTAATCCATAGTTTCTTTTAAAAACTGCACCTTGATCTGAAATAAATTTTTTTTTCAAATTATTAGAATATTATTATTCTAATAAAATATTCATTTAAAACGACGATATACAAACTTTATTAAAAGTAAAATAAATCGTGGATTATCAATTATACTACAGATTCCTCTGAATTGAATAAAATACCGCCAAATTTTTTAATTTTAAAGATCTTAATCTATTAATTTTTTAAATTTTAAATTTACAAAATAAAATAATAGGGTATCTAATCCTAGTCTTTTACTAAAATTTTATAAAATCATTATAAACAATTAAAACTCAATAAAAATAAAATTTCACCTAATAAAATTAATCTTAAATTAATAAATGTATAATTTATTACACTTAAATTTTATTTCTTTAGCTTTATTTGTTTAACCGCAATTGCTGGCACAAATTTAATTAAAACTTTCTTATATTACTAATTTATTCATTCAAAAATATAAACTTAAAATCATTAACTAAAATTTTTTTCTATTTAAAATTTAAATTTCCTATAATATAAATATAAAAAAAAAAATTTTAAGCCAAAATAAAACTTTTCTTATACTAAAAATAAATTAAATTTAAAATAGAATTGTTTAAAAATTTAAGTATTTTAAAATTTTATTTTCAATATTTTAATCACTCGTTTTAATTAGCCTAAATCTATACTACTAAGATTATTTAACTTCCTACCGCTAAATTTCAACCCCCCAATCAAAATCTAGCCAAAAAATAAATTTAATTATTTATTAACATAAAAAATAAATTAAATTTAAAATAGAATTGTTTAAAAATTTAAGTATTTTAAAATTTTATTTTATATAGAAAAATAAATTTTAATCGCCTTCTTAATAAAAATTTATTATAAAAATTATTATTTAACTAATCTTTAAATTTTATTTATATAGAAAAATAAATTTTATATAATAAACTATATTCTAAAATTAATTTATTATATAAAATTTATTTTTATATTTTTTTTTTATTGCTCAATGTTATTTATTTGCCTTATTTCATTTTTTTTTTTTGCTAAAATTTATTATATTTATATAAATATTTAATTTTTAATATAATAATAATAATTATAAAATTTATATTAAAATTATTAATTATATAAATATAATTAATAATTATATTTATATTATAATATATATATATATATATAATTAATTATTATTAATATATAAAAATTAAATATTTATATAATAAGAATTATTGTTTGTATATTGGACTATGTCTACATATATATAAATATAAGTTAATATATGAATATATACATTATCGGATATATCGATAACTAACTATTTAATATTTATATAATAATATGTTTTTTTTTGCTTTCATATTTAACGCTTCTATGCCATATACTATGTTGGGTATATATTTAGCTCTTGAATAGACAAAAAATCTTGCTTCCACTTTTATTGTTCATAATATGTATATATAGATAATATATTATATATATATATATGTATATATTAATATAATAACTTATATAATAAGATATTTTCTATATATTAAGTCATTATATTTATAATAAAAATATATCTATATAAATATTAAACTTTTAATAAACAAAAAACCGGATTTTTAATTTCTCCTCCTTCTCCACTTGTTATGTTTTAGGGTTTAATTTTTCGTTTTTTTGCCATTTTCATAAAATTTAGTACCATAAATTTAAAAATCACCAAAAAAAAATATTATAAAATACACAAAATTTAAAGATTTTTTATTTTAAATTCAACAAATTTTTTGCATTAATAA